AATGATGAGCCTGATTAAAGGACTATCGTGATAGGATAAAACATGTAGTTAAAACTACCTTCATTACATCTAACAGAATCAAACTATCACCATCAAGCATCAAAAGCTACCGTGCACCATACACCAAGATGTAAATAAAATATTTCAACATAGAAAAGTAAGCTAAATTAAGCTAATGGGTTCATACCCCATATATAGAGTTTAACACTCTCTTCTCTAATGCCCAATAATTCAACAAAAGTCCTCTTGCTGATTACCCTAGTAAGAGGTATATTAGTATCTGTATCCTCCAATTCATGATTAGGAGCATGAATAGGTTTGGAGATCAATCTAATATCGTTTATCCCCTTAATGTCCAACGTCAAAAATATATACAACACGGAAGCCTCATTAAAGTACTTCATTGTACAAGTGCTTGCCTCAGCAACATTACTATTTATGGTAGTAATGAAAACATTAACAGAGGATCTATTTACATTTGAGAGAAGCACATACACACCAATAATTATTTGTACCCCCCTTTTACTAAAAAGTGGTGCTGCCCCCTTTCACTGATGGTTCCCAGGAGTAATAGAAGGGTTAAGATGAGAAAATTGTGCACTACTAATAACAGTGCAAAAAGCAGCCCCATTAATATTAATGTCATATTTGATTGATATTAATGCATTTACATCAAGAATTATTTTAATGTCTACAATTGTAGGGGCAATTGGAGGTATAAATCAAACCTCAATACGAAAGATTCTAACCTACTCATCAATCAACCACACCGGATGAATATTAATTGCATTAACTACAAGAGAAAATTTATGAATAGTATACTTTGTAATTTACTCGACGCTAACATTAACAGTAGTGTCAGCTATTAAACTGTCCGGAGTGTCATTTATCAACCAAACCATAATAACAAACAAGGAAACCAAACTGATAAAATTCATAATATTTACATCCCTATTATCTCTAGGCGGACTACCACCATTCCTAGGCTTTTTACCAAAATGAATTGTTATCCAAGCCATAATTGCAAACAACATAACCCCACTAGCAACTATTGTAGTAGTAACATCACTAATTACCTTATACTACTATCTAAAAATTTCCTACTCAAGATTTATAATTTTAAGAACAGAGCCAAAATGAAATGTAAGAATCCACAAAAATGCCCCAATCAAAACCATCAGAGCACTAATCCTTTCATCAATCTCACTAATAGGAATAGCAGTTTGTACAATCATCAGCAACATTAATTAACTAAAGGCCTTAAGTTAAAAACAAACTAATAACCTTCAAAGCTATAAATAAAGGGCTCCCTTTAGGCCTTGGTAAGTCCTTTAACTCACCCCTACAGAATTGCATTCTATAATCACAAAAATGAATACAAGGCTTCCGAAATAGTGGAAGAGCAACGTAAACGCTCCTAAATAGATTTACAGCCTATCGCCTACTTATCATTCTCAGCCACCCCACTAATTTTCACCCGATGATTTTTCTCAACTAATCATAAGGACATTGGAACACTATATTTCGTATTCGGAGCCTGATCAAGAATGGTCGGAACCTCTCTAAGAATGCTTATCCGAACAGAACTGGGGCAACCAGGATCTTTAATTGGGGATGATCAAATCTACAATGTCATTGTCACAGCCCATGCATTTGTTATAATCTTCTTCATAGTTATGCCAATCATAATTGGAGGATTCGGAAACTGATTAGTACCATTAATACTTGGAGCACCAGACATAGCATTCCCACGAATAAACAACATAAGATTTTGATTATTACCTCCATCATTAACCCTACTACTTACTAGTAGAACTGTAGAAAGCGGTGTAGGAACAGGATGAACTGTTTACCCTCCTCTTGCAAGAGGAATTGCCCATGCTGGAGCATCAGTAGATTTAGCTATCTTCTCACTGCACCTAGCTGGAGTGTCATCTATCCTAGGAGCAGTAAACTTTATTACAACAACAATCAACATAAAACCAAAGAGCATAAAACCTGAACGAATCCCTCTATTTGTATGGTCAATTGCCATTACTGCTTTACTACTATTATTATCTTTACCAGTACTAGCAGGAGCAATCACAATACTATTAACAGACCGCAACCTAAATACATCATTCTTTGACCCAGCAGGGGGAGGAGATCCAATTCTATACCAACACCTATTCTGATTCTTCGGACATCCTGAAGTCTATATTCTTATTCTACCAGGATTTGGTATAGTTTCCCACATCATCTGCCATGAAAGAGGAAAGAAGGAGGCATTCGGAAACCTAGGAATAATCTTTGCTATATTAGCAATTGGCCTACTAGGGTTTGTAGTATGAGCTCATCACATATTTACAGTAGGAATAGACGTTGATACACGAGCATACTTTACATCAGCAACAATAATTATTGCTGTACCAACAGGAATTAAAATCTTCAGATGACTTGCAACAATATACGGAACCCGAATAACCTACAGAGCAGCTTGTTTATGAGCACTAGGATTTGTATTCCTATTCACAATAGGAGGACTTACTGGTGTAGTCTTAGCAAACTCATCAATTGATATTGTATTACACGACACTTACTATGTAGTAGCACACTTCCATTATGTTCTATCAATAGGAGCAGTATTTGCAATCATAGGAGGATTTGTACAATGATTCCCATTATTCACTGGACTCACTATAAACCCAAAGTGATTAAAGGCCCAATTCGCCGTAATATTTGTAGGAGTAAACTTAACATTCTTCCCACAACACTTCCTAGGACTAGCCGGAATACCACGACGATACTCAGACTATCCAGACGCCTACACCACATGAAACATTATTTCATCAATAGGATCAACAATTTCATTCGTAAGTGTAATAATGTTCCTATTCATTATATGAGAAAGAATCTCATCAAACCGATTAATCTTATTCCCAACACATACAAGAAACTCGGTAGAATGACTACAAAATTTCCCCCCAGCAGAACACAGATACTCAGAACTGCCAACCATTTCATTAGTTAAATAAACAATTCTAACGTGGCAGATAAGTGCGGTGGATTTAAGCTCCACAAATAAAGTTATTAAGACTTTCATTAGAATCAATGACAACATGATTGAACCTAACATTACAAGACAGAGCATCGCCCGTCATAGAACAACTAATTTTCTTCCATGACCATGCACTAATAATCATATTAATAATTATTACAACAGTATTCTATACAATAATTAGAATTATTCAAAATAAACAAACCACACGGTTTATTCTAGAAGGACAAATACTTGAAACAATTTGAACAATTGCCCCAGCAATCATCCTAGTATTCATTGCAATCCCGTCCCTACGACTTTTATATTTAATAGATGAAATCCACAACCCAGTAATAACACTAAAAGCAGTCGGACACCAATGATACTGAAGTTATGAATATTCAGACTTCACAAAACTAGAATTCGACTCATACATAGTGCAGCAAGAAGATCAACAAATCGACACCTTCCGACTACTAGACACAGACAATCGAATTGTATTACCCATAAACTCACCAATTCGATTAATTGTAACAGCAGCAGACGTTCTGCATGCTTGAACAGTGCCAAGCCTTGGGGTAAAAACAGATGCCACACCCGGTCGTCTAAATCAAGTAAGATTTTCAATTAACCGGCCTGGCCTTCTTTATGGACAATGTTCAGAGATTTGTGGGGCAAATCACAGATTTATACCGATTGTAGTCGAAAGAGTATCAACAAATCAATTTATTAACTGAGTATCAAAGATAAGAGAATCATCAGATGACTGAAAGCAAGTAATGGTCTCTTAAACCAGTCAATGATATTATAGCAAATATCTCTGATGAAAAGGATTAGTTAATTATATAACATCAGAATGTCAAACTGAAGTAATCGAATAAAGATATCCTTTTATCCCTCAAATAATACCCATAGAATGAACAATACTATATATTACATTCTTAGCAACATTCCTAATATTCAACATCATAAATTATTTTATCCAATCACCAAATACACAAACAAAGACAAAGAAAACCATTAGCACCTACAAAATCAATTGAAAGTGATAAGAAACCTATTCTCAATCTTTGATCCAACAACAGAAATTAATAACCTCCCATTAAACTGAACTAGAACAACCATTGGACTTTTATTAATTCCCACAAGAATCTGACTAATTCCATCACGAAATAGTATAATAGTAACCTTACTAATAAATAAACTACATCAAGAAATAAAAACAATTCTAAGAAAGGGAAATGAAAATAAAGGGAACTCATTTATCTTAACATCATTATTCCTTATAATCCTAACAAATAACTTCCTAGGATTATTTCCATACATCTTTACTAGCACAAGCCATTTAACACTTACACTAACTTTAGCCTTACCCTTATGATTAAGCTTCATATTATTCGGTTGAATCAAAAACACCAACCACATATTCGAACATTTAGTGCCCCAAGGTACACCAACAATATTAATACCATTTATAGTTATTATTGAAACAATCAGTAATCTAATCCGACCAGGAACCCTAGCAGTACGTCTAACAGCAAATATAATTGCAGGACACCTACTATTAACCTTACTAGGGAATAACGGACCATCAATAAGACACACACTTCTAATTGTATTAATTTCTGCACAAATTCTTCTACTAATTCTCGAAGCAGCAGTCGCAGTAATCCAATCATATGTATTTGCAATTCTAAGAACCCTATATTCTAGAGAAGTCAACTAATCAATGTCAATACACGAAAACCACCCATTCCACATAGTAAATAAAAGACCATGACCACTCACAGGAGCAATTGGAGCCATAGTTACCTTAATAGGATTAATTAAATGATTCCATCAATATGATGACAGCCTGCTAGGAATTGGAGCCATCATCACTGTGCTAACCATAATCCAATGATGACGAGATGTAACCCGAGAAGGAACATATCAAGGATTACATACAAAAATAGTAACAAAAGGCCTACGATGAGGAATAATCCTATTTATCGTATCAGAAGTCTTATTCTTTGTATCATTCTTCTGAGCATTCTTCCACAGAAGTCTATCACCAACAATTGAACTAGGATCAACTTGACCACCAACAGGGATTCAACCATTTAACCCTCTACAAGTACCACTATTAAATACAGCAATCCTCCTTGCCTCAGGAGTAACTGTAACATGAGCTCATCACGGACTATTAGAAAATAATGCTACGCAAGCAACACAAGGACTATTCTTCACAGTACTACTAGGTCTATATTTCACTGCACTACAAGCATACGAATACTTTGAAGCACCTTTCACAATTGCAGACTCAGCTTATGGATCAACATTCTTTGTAGCAACAGGATTCCACGGACTACATGTTATTATTGGAACAACATTCCTAACCACATGCTTACTACGACATATAACCTTACATTTCTCATCAAATCATCACTTCGGATTCGAAGCAGCAGCTTGATACTGACACTTTGTAGACGTAGTTTGACTATTCTTATACATCTCAATCTATTGATGAGGAAGATAAAATAATATTTATCTAATACAAGAAAAGTATACTTGACTTCCAATCAAGAAATTTGTGAAAGCAAGATAAATAATAACTATTATTATAACAATAGCAACATTAACTATTCTACTATCATCAGCCATTATAATTCTAGCAACCCTAATCTCAAAAAAAATCAACGAAGACCGAGAAAAAAGATCCCCATTTGAATGTGGATTTGACCCTAAAAATTCAGCACGACTTCCCTTCTCATCACGATTCTTCTTAATCGCAGTAATCTTCATAATTTTCGACGTAGAAATTGCACTCCTACTACCCATGCCAATTACCATACTAACATCAAACATCAAATCATGACTAATTATCAGATCAGTATTCCTGATAATCTTAATTATTGGATTATACCACGAATGAAATCAAGGATCCCTTGAATGAAGAAATTAAAGGGACTATAGTTAATAATAACATTTGAGTTGCATTCAAAAAGTACTACCCTAAGTAGTTAGCCTCACTAAGCAAAACAAGTGAGAAGCAAATATTGCAATCAGTTTCGACCTGATCCTAGATAAACACTTCCTTATCCTCACTTTTAAATTTAACTGAAACCAAAGAAAGAGGTATATTATTGTTAATAATAAAATTGAATTAAAATTCCAGTTAAGGAAGTGACAGAAAAAGTGAATGCTGCTAACTTATCACTATAGCGGTTAAAATCCGTTTACACTTCTGCTCCATTTATATAGTTTAGAACAAAACATTACATTTTCACTGTAAAGATAAAGAAACCTTTTATAAATAATACTTAAAGGCAATAAAATACCTCATCAACATCTTCAGTGTCGCGCTCTCATACTATAAGCTATTTAAGTAATAAATAAGAATAAATAATAAAATAACAACTCACATAACAAAAAATCCCAAAAATGCCTTTAAGTTATTATACTGAAACCATTGATTAATCCTACCAAGATTAAAAAGAATTCAGTATATACCCTGACCCCCAAAGTATTCCATTCAACCGGAATCAAAAACCCTTGTTGCCCTATAACCTAATTCCAAAGGACCAAAAGAAACACCATAAGTAGAAAAAAAAGGCATAAATCACATAGAACCAGAAAACGAAGAAGGTCCATAAAAATATAAAGAATATAAACCATCACTAAAAGAAAATCCAGCCATTTCATAACCCAATCAACCACCTACAAAAACCACAAAAAGAGTAAGAAACCTTAAATAATAAGGTAAACAAATCACAGAAGGTGTAGGACAAATCAATCATATAAGAGAACCACCACCAAAAATAGACATAATCAATAACCCAATCATACCATACATTATATTATAACTAGTTTCGGTTATAGAATAAGAAGGGACAAAATTAAAGTCACCACACAAAACAAAATAAAATAAACGGAAAGAATAACAAACAGTTAAACCCGTAGATACAAATAACAATAAAAATCCAAACATATTTACATATCTTATAGAAAACATTTCTAAAATGAAATCCTTGGAATAAAATCCAGCCAAAAACGGTATACCACAAAGAGCAAAATTAGAAACCATCAAACTCGAAGAAGTGAAAGGTATATAAACAGACATACCCCCCATAAAACGAATATCCTGAGAATCCCCCATAGAATGAATTACACCCCCAGCACACATGAACAATAAAGCCTTAAATAAAGCATGAGTTAACAGATGAAAAAAAGCCAAACCAGAAAGACCAACAGAAATAGTTATAATCATAAGACCCAATTGTCTTAAAGTAGATAAAGCAATAATCCTCCTTAAATCAAATTCAAAATTAGCCCCAAGGCCCGCTATAAACATAGTTAAACCAGAAATCAATAACAAAATCATATTCAATCAATAACCGAAAGAAGGACTAAAACGAATTAATAAATAAACACCAGCAGTAACCAAGGTAGAAGAATGTACTAAAGCAGAAACCGGTGTAGGAGCAGCTATAGCCGCAGGCAATCAAGAGGAAAAAGGAATCTGAGCACTTTTAGTTATAGCAGCCAAAAGAACAAGAAAAGAAATCAGTTCCATCTCAAAAGAACTCGAGAAAAATTCCAAATAATAAATGAATCTTCAGCTTCCATAATTAATTATTCAAGCAATAACCATTAATAAAGCAACATCACCAATACGATTAGACAATACAGTCAATATACCAGCCCCATAAGACTTTACATTCTGGTAATAAATTACCAACAAGTAAGAAACCAAACCCAAGCCATCCCAACCTAACAAAATACTAATTACATTAGGACTAATAATCAAAAACATTATAGAAACAACAAATATTAAAACCAACATAATAAAACGAACAATATTCAAATCACCAAATATATAATCATTACTATAAAGAATAACCAAAGACGAAATAATAAATACAAATCCCATAAATAATAAAGACATCCAATCAAATAAAAAAGTCATAATAACAGATCTACCGTTCAAAGTAATAATATTTCAATCAACAAAGTAAACCAAATCACTTATAATAAAGTATACACCACCCAAGCAACAAAACCAGCCAAAAACAAATAAAAAAATAAATCTAACAAAACAAATAGATATAAACATAAAAATCCAAAATAAACACATTATATCACTGGCACCACAAACCAGTATTTTAATTAAACTATTTAGATAATTCATTAAACTCAAAAAACAGCAACATCAACCTTTAAAATAATCAAGTTCAATGGAAATCAATGCAAAAACACCAACAAAAATTCACGCGCATAGCCTAAAGAACAAGAATAAAGACCAGAATAAACCGAACCATGCTGACTATAAGAATACAAATAAAGAGTATAAGCAGCTCTAAAAAAAGACAAAAGAACCAAAACAAATATAAGATATCAAGACCAAGAAACCAATCTACTCAACAAACCAATTTCACCAAGAAGATTAAGAGAAGGAGGAGCAGCCATATTACAAGCTCTCAATAAAAATCATCATATAGCCATACTAGGCATTAAATTAATTAAACCCCTTCTGACCAGAAGACTTCGTCTACCAAACCGCTCATAAGAAAAATTAGAAAGACAAAAAAGACCAGAAGAACATAATCCATGAGCTACCATCAAAGCAAAAGATCTACAAACCCCCCAATAACTTAACGTCATAATCCCACCAATAACCATACTCATATGAGCTACAGAAGAATAAGCAATTAATGACTTCAAATCAGTCTGCCGCATACAAAATAAACTAACAAATAAACCACCGACCAATCTCAAAGAAACCCAAACAACACCAAACCTAAAACCAAATTTATATAAAACGGGAAATACACGAAGAAGCCCATAACCGCCCAACTTCAACAAAACACCAGCTAAAATTATAGAACCAGAAACAGGAGCCTCAACATGGGCCTTAGGAAGTCACAAATGAACTATAAATATAGGTATCCTAACCAAAAAAGCAAAAACCATACAAACATAAAATAAACCACCGACCAATGAATCATTACTCCCCAACAAAAATAGGCATAAAGAACCCAAAGAATTATAAATAAATAAAATACCTACTAATAAAGGCAATGAAGCCAATAACGTATAAAACAACAAATAAATCCCAGCCTGAACCCGCTCAGGTTGGTATCCCCAACCCAAAATTAAAAACAAAGTAGGAATTAGTCTACTTTCAAAGAAAATATAAAAAGAAAGTAGACTAATTCTTCTAAAAGTGCAATATAACATGATAGTAAGAATAATAACAACAAAAACAAAAAACCCAGAAAAATAACCTAAACGGAAAACTGACTCTCTAGCCAAAATTATAAGAACACAAATCCATAGACTAAGAAGAATAAGACCGTAAGAAATTAAATCACACCCAAAAATATAACCTAACCCACCTCAACAAAAAAAATAAGGAAAAGAAAATAAATAAATAAAAGAAATAAAAAATAATAAACCACAAATAAGTCATCAAAAACTAGAAAAAAGACACAAAGGGGTCAAAAAAATCAAGAAACAAAGAAACCTTAACATTGAAGAACATTATAAGACTGAAAATAATCATTACCATGACTACGAATTATAGAAACCAAAATAGATAAACCCAATGAACCTTCACAAACAGAAAAAACCAAAAAATAAACAACAAAAAATAAACTATAATTAAAATTACATAAATAATAATAAATAGAAAAATAAAGGACCAAAACAACAAATTCCAATCTTAATAAAGTAATCAATAAATGTTTTCGACTAGAGGAAAAAGCCCAAATACCACAAAAATAAACAACAAAAAAATATAATCATATTGGCATTAACTAAGTAGTTTTAATAATTTAATAAAAATATTGGTCTTGTAAATCAAAAATAAGGAAATAACCTTTTAAAACTTCAGAGGAAAGGCGAAACACCATTTCATTAATCCCCAAAACTAATATTTTAAACATAAAATACCCTCTGACATAACAAAATTACTTATATCAATAAGAACAATAACAAGATTAATATTCACACAAATAAAACATCCCTTAGCTATAGGACTAATATTATTAATTCAAACAACAATAGTATGCCTTATCAGAGGAACAATATACAGAAGATTCTGATTCTCATACATCCTATTTATAATCATAATTGGAGGGATATTAGTACTATTCATGTACATAACCAGACTAGCATCAAACGAAATATTCTCGCCCTCAAACAAAATAATAATAACTACAATGACACTCTTACCAATTCTAATATATATAATACCAACAGTAACTAATAATAAAGAAATAAAAACACACAGCACAATAATAGAAAATGAAATCCTAACAACAACAACCGTAATATACAACCAAATAATGGGAACCATAACAACACTATTAGTATTATACATACTACTAACATTAATCGTAGTAGTAAACATCATCAACGTATCCAAGGGACCTTTACGGCAAACAAGATAATGAATAAACCCACACGAAACAGACACCCATTATTTAAAATTGCAAACAACGCCTTTGTAGACCTACCTACACCATCAACAATTAGAGGATGATGAAACTTTGGATCACTACTAGGACTCTGTCTAGTAATACAAATTGTAACAGGATTATTCCTAGCAATACACTACTGCCCAAACATCGAAATAGCATTTAGAAGAGTAAGACACATTTGCCGAGACGTAAATTACGGATGACTTCTACGAACGCTACACGCAAACGGAGCATCATTATTTTTCGTCTGCATTTATCTACACACAGGGCGAGGTATATATTATGGATCATACAACTTTATACACACATGATCAGTAGGTGTAGTAATCCTATTCCTAACTATAGCAACAGCATTTATAGGATATGTTTTACCCTGAGGACAAATATCATTCTGAGGTGCAACAGTAATTACAAACCTACTCTCAGCAATCCCATATGTAGGAAAGGAAATTGTACAATGAGTATGAGGAGGCTTTGCAGTAGATAATGCTACACTTACACGATTCTTCGCCCTCCACTTCCTATTACCCTTCGTTATTGCTGCAATAGCAATAATCCACCTCCTATTTCTACACCAGACAGGATCAAACAATCCCCTAGGATTAAACAAAAATACAGATAAAATTCCATTCCATCCATATTTCACAGTAAAGGACCTAGTAGGATTCGCAATCATCATCATATTATTAACAATTCTAACCCTAAAAGAACCCTACATCTTAAGAGACCCAGACAACTTCACTCCAGCCAACCCGTTAGTTACACCAGTACACATTCAACCGGAATGATACTTTCTATTCGCATACGCAATTCTACGATCAATCCCCAACAAACTAGGAGGAGTAATTGCCCTAGCAATATCAATTGCAATCCTATTCATCATGCCAACAAATAAATCAAAGTTCCGAGGAACACAATTCTACCCAATTAACCAAATCATGTTCTGAACTATAACAAATACAGTAATCCTCTTAACATGAATTGGGGCACGGCCAGTAGAAGATCCTTACGTACTAACAGGACAAATCCTAACAACGCTATACTTCACATACTACGTAGTAAACCCAATAACAACAAAATTGTGAGACAAAATAACAGACTAAAGTTAAAAAGCTATAGAGAATAAGCCCAATGTCTTGAAAACATTGTGAAAGAAGTTCAAGTCTTCTATTAACTTAATACCTAAATTAATACACTACAACAAAGAAAAAATAAAGCACCTAACACCAACAAAAAACAAAAGATAATTTAATGAAAGGGGCAAAAATCTCCTTCAAGCCAAATATATCAACTTATCATAACGGAAGCGCGGCAAGGTACCACGAACCCAAATAAATAAAAAAGAAATAAAGGTAAGCTTAACATAAAAAAAGAAGGAATATAAATCTCTACCCAGAAAAATAATACAAAACAATAATCTCATAAAAAGAATACTTGCATACTCAGCCAAAAAAATTAAAGCAAATCCTCCAGCACCATACTCAACATTAAAGCCAGAAACAAGCTCCGACTCACCTTCAGCAAAATCAAAAGGAGTTCGATTAGTCTCGGCCAAACAAGAAATAAACCATACAAATGACAAAGGAAGAGAAATAAAAATTAATCACAAATAAACCTGATAAGAATAAAAATATACCAAATTATATCTACAAATTAAAACAACAAAAGAAAGCAAAATAAAAGCCAATCTTACCTCATAAGAAATAGTCTGAGCCAAAGCACGAAGACCCCCAAGCAAAGAATAACCAGAATTAGAAGACCATCCAGCAATCATTACAGTATAAACACCAAGTCTAGTACAAGACAAAAAAAATAACAAACCTAATTCAAAAGAAATAAAACCACTCAAATAAGGAATTAATAACCAAATCAACAAAGAAAGAAAAAATCCAAAAATAGGAGAAAAATAATAAATTAGATAATTAGAAACCAAAGGAAAATATTGCTCCCTAGTAAACAACTTAATAGCATCTCTAAAAGGCTGGAGAATACCAACAAAACCAACTTTATTAGGTCCCTTACGAACATGAACATAACCCAAAACCTTACGTTCCAGCAAAGTAAGAAACGCCACACCAACCATAACAAAAATCATTAACAACAAAAAAATAACACCAAGAAAGAAAAAATCCAACATATACTACTTGTAAAATATACTTTTACATTAATAGATTCTAAATCCAATGCACTTATCTGCCAAAATAGTAAAATACGTTAATAATAATCACATAAATAAAATTATTCCAAATACCCGGTCCTCTCGTACTAAGGTATAAAATAGTATTATAGATAGAAACCAACCTGGCTCACGCCGGTCTGAACTCAGATCATGTAAGATTTTAAAGGTCGAACAGACCTAATCAATTTCAGCTCCTGCACCGAAAATTCACCTTAATCCAACATCGAGGTCGCAAACCCCCCTGCCAATAAGAACTCTCAAGGAAGATAACGCTGTTATCCCTAAGGTAATTTAATCTTATAATCAAAATAAATGGATCAAAATAATATAAATAAATATACAAAATAAAGAGGAGTTAAGTAAATTCCTCCCATCACCCCAACAAAACACTTAACCTATTAAAAACAAATAACAAACAAAACAAATCAACAAGAAATAAATGTTAAACTCTATAGGGTCTTCTCGTCCCATAAAAACATCTAAGAATTTTAACTCAAAAACCAAATTCAACAAACAATACTTATAAGACAGCTTATGTCTCGTCAAGCCATTCATACCAGATCACAATTAAAGAACTAATGATTATGCTACCTTTGCACGGTCAAAATACCGCGGCCCTTCAACATAAGTCAGTGGGCAGGCCATACTTCAAAAACTAACAAGAAAAGATGTTTTTGTTAAACAGGCGGACATAAAATCTTTGCCTAATTCCTAAAAAGAAATTAACACCCAAAAATATACAACAATAAAAACAAAATTTACTAATTACACAATAATTACTATACTAACCAAAGATAAAGCAAACATTTCAATAAACAAATTAAATTTAATAGAAAATAAACAAAAGAAAAAATAAAATTTTAACATAATCAAATTGAAAATCACTATAAAATCCACAAAATCAAATTGAAGACACCTAATTATAAAAATAAAATAAGGAGCTAATCCCCCTTAATCTTAGCATAAAATAAAAATCAATAAATAAAAAACAGAAATTAAATAAAATGCATGAATTAAATTCATTTCTTGAAAAACCAGAAACCTCCAAAGACGAATAACATTTCACTACCAACGACCTATTATTAATACTAATGAAACAGTAACTAACATAAATCATTAACTCCTTCAAAATCGGGAAACAAAAAATAAATAATAAAATTCAATGAACCCTGATACACAAGGTACGACAAACAAAGTCTACTTCCAAAAAAATACCTATCAACCCCTCACAGTACAAATAAACTATCGTCTAAAAAATTAAATCAAAAAAATACAACAACCACAATGATTCTTCAACTAAATAATTAAATACCACAAAAATAAACAACAAAAAGATCAATAAATCAGATCATGCCGAATCGCACGACACATTAATTCAGCGTAAATGAAAACTCAACTATAGAAATGATCTGACTAACATAAATTTCTCAATCCAGCTGCACCTTCCGGTACAACCACTTTGTTACGACTTATCTCATTTAACAGCAACGAGAGCGACGGGCGATGTGTGCATATCCCAGAACCAATTATCATAATAACAGTCTACAAATCATTACAACCAAATCCAATTTCATGCCCAAATTCAAGCAAGCAATCCAAAAACAAATTAATCAATGTAATCCATCATTCACTTGGAAACAAGCTGCACCTTGACCTGAAATAAAACCAAAATAAGGAATCCAGAAAATTCAAAACTCTAAAAAGATAATCAAATAAACGGCGGTATACAAACCAAAGCAACCAAGTAAGGTCCAACGTGGACTATCGATAACGAGACAGATTCCTCTGGACGGAATGAGATACCGCCAAATTCTTTAAGTTTCAAGAACATAACTAGTACTACTCAGGCAAAAACAAATTAACATTCCAAAATAATAGGGTATCTAATCCTAGTTTATAAAAAGAATTTCATAGCCTCCAAACAGACAAAAGAAATAAAAAATAATAAAAATTTCACCTAACAATTACCAAAATACAATCAATTAAACTAACAAATAACTACAAAATGCCGAACACATTCAAACGCTTCCAAAGTATAACCGCGGCTGCTGGCACAAAATTTAACCGAAACCAAAATGTATTGCTGAATACAAGAATACTTGATTAACCAATAACAACTAATGAGAATAAAATAACACTAAACCCCAGCCCATTTAGAACTGAAAAATAATCATGCAAGAACTTACATATAGAACAAACAAAAACTGAATGACAAAGCAAGAATAAAACTTTACTTATTATTAACCCAGTAGAGAGGAAAATGGTACAAATAAAAACAAAACTAATATA